CCCGCTTGGATCACGTCTAGACAAATAGAAGCGGGGCGTCGAGCAATGACACGAAACGCACGCCGCGGTGGAAAAATCTGGGTACGTATATTTCCAGACAAACCAGTTACAGTAAGACCGACCGAAACGCGTATGGGTTCGGGGAAAGGATCTCCCGAATATTGGGTAGCTGTTGTTAAACCTGGCAGAATACTTTATGAAATGAGCGGAGTAGCAGAAAATATAGCCAGAAGGGCTATTTCAATAGCGGCATCAAAAATGCCTATACGAACTCAATTCATTCTTTCGGTATAGGATAGAAATGTAGAACAAAAGGAAAGAATTTTTTTGATAAAAAAAACAATTGTAGGTTTCTTGTTTTGAACAAACAATATTTCTTTTTTTTTTCACCCCTTCCATTGAAAAAGACAAAATCAATAAAAAAAGATATGATTCAACCTCAAACCCATTTGAATGTAGCCGATAACAGCGGGGCCCGAGAATTGATGTGTATTCGAATCATAGGAGCTAGTAATCGACGATATGCTCATATTGGTGACGTTATTGTTGCTGTAATCAAAGAAGCAGTACCAAATACACCTCTAGAAAGATCAGAAGTGATCCGAGCTGTAATTGTACGTACTTGTAAAGAACTCAAACGCGACAACGGTATGATAATACGATATGATGACAACGCTGCAGTTGTTATTGATCAAGAAGGAAATCCCAAGGGAACCCGAATTTTTGGCGCGATCCCCCGGGAATTAAGACAGCTAAATTTCACTAAAATAGTTTCATTAGCACCCGAAGTATTATAAGGGAATACCGTAATATCGTTTTTAATATAGTTTTATAGTATTTGAATGAAATGGATTACTTTAATTAGTAGATTGTTTGTATATCACGTATATACCTTTTAAAATTCATAAATATTTATGAATTCAGAAAAAAATAAATAGAGCATGTTGATTATATCAAAATTCGGGGGCAACAATAATCTTAGTTTATCATGAGTAAAGACACTATTGCTGACATAATAACCTCTATACGAAATGCTGACATGAATGAAAAAAGAACAGTTCGAATACCATCTACTAATATCACTGAAAATATTGTTAAAATCCTTTTACGAGAAGGTTTTATTGAAAACGTGAGAAAACATCAGGAAAGCAATAATTTTTTTTTGGTTTTAACCCTACGACATCGAAGGAATAGGAAAGGACCATATAGAACTGTTTTAAATTTAAAACGGATCAGTCGGCCCGGCCTGCGAATCTATTCTAACTATCAACGAATTCCGAGAATTTTAGGTGGAATGGGGATTGTAATTCTTTCTACTTCTCGAGGGATAATGACAGACCGAGAGGCTCGAATAGAAGGAATCGGCGGGGAAATTTTGTGTTATATATGGTAATCTTTCTGATAGCCAAATCATATGCGAAACTTTCATATTTGTGAAAAAAAGAGTAAAGGGTAGGTTTATAATATTATGCCTCTTTAATTAGTTGATGCTTCAAAGTCGTTTTACCTGGAATGAAAGAGAAAGAACAAAAACGGATTTGCGAAGGTTTAATTACTGAGCTACGTCCCAATGGTATGTATCTTTCGAGTTCGTTTAGATAACAAAAATCCGATTCTAGGTTTTGCTTCGGGAAAGGTTCAACGTAATTTTATACATATACTCCCTATAAATTAAATATAATCATAGTAAATTACCAAAATTGTGGTAAGTTCTTATGATTCAACTAAAGGGAATATAATTTGTATATTATAGTCAGTATATTCAAAAGTAAAGACTCAAATAATTGGGTGGTTTTTTGATTTCAACATTCTTTCGTAGGGATACAATTCGAAGTTAAAAATTTTAAGAAATTTATTTTCTTCCAATTAAATTAAGTAGATTCAGAATTAAGAAAAGGAGTGACAAATATGAAAATAAGGGCCTCCGTTCGTAAAATTTGTGAAAAATGTCGATTGATCCGTAGGCGGGGACGAATTATAGTAATTTGTTCCAACCCGAGACATAAACAAAGACAAGGATAATCTTTTTAAATCAAAAAGGACTCCCGAAATCTAAAGGACCTGATATACAGACGTACAAAAAAATCAGTAAAAAACCAGGATCCGTTTTGACATGAAATGGATATATCCATATATCTCTGACTTATATTTATGAGATGATAAAATATGGCAAAACCTATACCAAAAATTGGTTCACGTAGAAATAGACGTATTGGTTCACGTAAGAATGCGCGTAGAATCCCAAAGGGAGTTATTCATGTTCAAGCAAGTTTCAACAATACCATTGTGACTGTTACAGATGTACGGGGTCGAGTAATTTCTTGGTCCTCCGCCGGTAGTTGTGGATTCAAGGGTACAAGAAGAGGAACACCATTTGCCGCTCAAACCGCAGCGGGAAATGCTATTCGGACAGTGGTGGATCAAGGTATGCAACGAGCAGAAGTCATGATAAAGGGCCCGGGTCTCGGGAGAGATGCGGCATTAAGAGCTATTCGTAGAA